AATAGCATAGTATTGTCCGACTCATGGGGATAAGAAAAAGTCTTTCTATTCGGAAAATGAGTAACAGTAATAAAAGGGCGTATCCTCTTTTTTACATTACCATCAAGTTGACATTTGTTATTCCAAAAAAAAGACGTACTTTCATTATTATTCATTGTCAATAAATTTAATAAACAAAACTGATTTTGAATCCTTTTTGGTACTTGTTTTCCCCATAAAGATATTGAATAGACGGAGCTACTTTTTTGACCACTATAATTTTGAAAATGAACGTTTAAATGTCCATCAAAAGTAAGTAAATAAACACGAAACATATAAAATGCAGTTAATCCTGCTGTGGAACAAGCTATTATTGCGAAAATTGGCGAATACAACCAACTATCATTAAGAATTTCATCTTTGGACCAAAAACAAGCAAGAGGTGGAATACCACAAAGAGAAAGCGTACCCACCAAAAAAGACGTTTTTGTGATTGGTACATGCTTTTTTAAACCGCCCATAAGAACCATATTCTGGCTTTTATCTGGAGAATAGCCAACAATGGATTCCATTGAATGAATAATGGATCCGGATCCTAAAAACAACAATGCTTTTGAATAAGCATGAGTAATCAAATGAAATAAAGCAGCTCGATAAGAACCCATACCTAGAGCTAGCATCATATAACCCAGTTGAGACATTGTAGAATAAGCTAAACTTCTTTTAATATCTTTTTGAGCAAGGGCTAAAGTAGCTCCTAATAGTACTGTTATTATACCTATCAAAGATATAAAATTCATTATGTAAGGTGTGATTACAAAAAGAGGAAGAAGCCGAGCTACAAGAAAAATGCCCGCTGCTACCATAGTAGCGGCATGGATAAGAGCGGAAATAGGAGTGGGCCCTTCCATGGCATCAGGTAACCATACATGAAGGGGGAATTGCGCGGATTTAGCAACTGCACCAGCAAATAAGAGAAAGGAACACAAAGTAACAAATAATAAATGAACGTGATTATTATTATCAATTAAGTTATTCACTATTTCGAACAAATCCCTAAATTCAAAACTACCCGTTATCCAATAAAGACCTAAAATTCCTAATAATAAACCAAAATCCCCTACACGATTAGTTACAAAAGCTTTTTGACAAGCAGTTGCTGCAATAGGTCGCGTGAACCAAAAACCTATTAATAGGTAAGAACACATTCCAACTAATTCCCAAAAAATATAAATTTGTATCAAATTAGAACTAGTAACTAATCCTAACATTGAGGTATTGAAAAAACTCAGATAAGCAAAAAATCTTAAATATCCTTGATCATGAGACATATAATTATCACTATAAAAAAGAACCAAAATTCCAACAGTAGTAATTAATATTAACATAATAGAAGCAAGTGGATCGATTAAGTGACCGAACTCTAAAGAAAAATCATTATTAATGGTCCAAGACCATACATATTGATAGATAAAACTTCTATTTATTTGTTGAATAGAGAGATAGACGGAAAGAAGCATAACCAATCATTATTAATGGTCCAAGACCATACATATTGATAGATAAAACTTCTATTTATTTGTTGAATAGAGAGATAGACGGAAAGAAGCATAACCATGCTTAACAGTAAAATGCTAGGAAAAGCCCACACACGACGAAGATTATTTGTTGCTGAAAGAATAACTAAAAAAAAAATTACATATATTACAGATAAAGAATAACTTAAAAAAAACTATTATCTTAATCCAACAAGAGGAGAGGAGGTTCGTGATGATTTTTAAATCGTTTCTACTGGTTAATCTCGTATCCCTATGCATGAAGATAAGTAATTCCGTCGTTATGGTCGGACTCTACTATGGATTTATTAGCGCATTTTCCATGGGATGCTCTTATCTCTTCCTTCTCCGACCCCGGTTTTTGGAAGGAGACCAAGATGCAATCGAAAAGAAGGTTTCAGAAACAGCAGGTTTTTTTACAGGACAACTTTTGGTATTCATATCAATGCTTTATGCGCCTCTGCATCTAGCGTTAGGTAGACCTCATACACTACTTTTACTAGTTCCACCGTATTTTTTCTTTCATTTCTTATGCAACAATAGAGGTCAATACCCGGATTCGTTTTTTGCTTTGGAATTTACTAATTCAATGCGGAATCTTAGGATTCAATGGGTATTCCTGAATAATTTGCTTTTTCAATTATTGAGCCTTAGCCTTTTGGCAAGGCCAATGTTAACCAGATTAAACCACATTTATATCTTTCGCTGCAACAATAAAATTGTATTTGTCCTAAGTAGCTTTGTTGGTTGGTTAATTGGTCATATTTTAGTCGTAAAATGGGTTGGATTGGTATTAGTGTGGATACTAAAGTTTATTAGATCGAAGAGAATGAAGTACATTACATCTAATGTACTTATTCCATGGAATAAGTACATTATAGAAAAATTGAGAAATTCTTTTGTTCCTGGTTTAATTCGTGAAATTTTTGGCATGAAACGGATTGAATCGGTATTACTCAGGATAAAGAATTATAAGGGATTAGACGATGCACTGTGGTGGATAAAGAGTTCTTTGCTAGTAAGCGATATAAAACTTTTTTTTCGATTTTATGTTAAGTTGGTCCTTCGTGGATTTGAGAATGTGTACATGAGATCCAAATTCATAGAAGATATGGAGCACCTCTTTAGTATTGTCTTATTTGCGACCTTTCTTTTCTATTTAGATCGAACACCCTTTTTGTTTCGAGACCCGAGAGAAAAAATATCAGAAATTCAAAAAAAAATAAAGAGGGAAATGCAAGTTGAGGAGAGGGAGATGGAAGTTGAAAAAGGAGAAAATGTGGAAGAGGAGGTGCAAGAGAAACAAGAGGAATTTACCGAAGAACATATTTATAGTTCGCTTATCTCGCAAGAAAGGGTGGATCCGAACGAAATTGAGGAAGAGAATTCGCAGTTAGCTATATTCAAAGAAGATCAATATTTATTCTCATTTGGAAAACCTCTTGTGACTCCTCTTTTTGACCCGCAAAAATCGCTCCGTCCATTACGATATATAAAAACGTGTGCTGGCGTTGAAAAGGCTGTAAAAAATGAAACGTCACAATATTTTTTTTATAAATGTCGAAGTGATGGAAAAGAAAGAATATGTTTTACATATCCACCCAGTTTGTCAACTTTCTTCGAAATGATACAAAGAAAAATTTCTTCTGCGTTCCCACGAATCTATGATCAATGGCGGGCTCTTGGATGGTCTGATCCTGGGAGTTATACCCAGTGGACTTATAGGAATGAACAAAAAACGAGCAGCCTGAGTACAGAATTTAGAAATCGAATTAAAGCTTTAGATAAAAAAAGAAGTCTGCTAAATGTCCTCGCAAGAAAGAAAAGCTCTAGCCTGCAAAATGTCCTCGAAAAAAGAAAAAGATTGTGTAATTATAAAACTAAAACCGAATACTTGCCTGAAATATCTGATCCTTTTTTGACCGGAGCGTATCGTGCAAAGAGCAAAAAGTTTTTTTCATCCTCAATCCTAAATAATAATAAAACTTTAATACAAAATGACATAGAGACAAGTTCGCTGAAAAAAAAAAATGAAATGTCTCTAAGAATGATAAGAAGTTCGATAAATAAGCTTCACGTACTTTTGATTCCCGAGAAAGATTATGACAAATTGAAAAAGAAAATAGATATAGTTAATACACCTGTAGTACCAATAAAAAAGAACAAATTTTCATTGTTCAAAAGCAAAGAAGTCAAAATGGATGTCCAAGGTGCAAGGAAATTTTGTAAATTGCTTTTGAATCCTATTCTACCCGATCCCCAAAGAATTAGAAAAAAAGCTATTGGACTAAAAGAAATCACTAAAAAAGTTCCTCGATGGTCATACAAATTAATCGACGAGTTGGAACAAGTGGAAGGGACAGCCGAGGGAGAAAGAATGTTCGCCGATCATGATCTTCGGGTACTACCATTCAAACGTGTAGCAGTGTTTACTGAGAAGGATGCGAAAAAGACGCCGGTGGTAGATGAGCATGGTAATCTTGTGCGGAAGCGAAAAAAGTATGCGATACGTTTTTTAGGCCAGATGTCAGATTTTCGTCGAGGACTAATCAAAGGATCCGCGCGTCATGACAGACGTAAAGCATACGTTTGTAGCATATATCAAGTAAATCCACGTTCCCCTCTTTTCACTTTCCGACGCCGCTCCATTTTTTCTTTTTTTGTTAACATCGCCGTGCAAGTAAAATTCTTTTTTGAAACCCGGATAAGTAAAAAAGTGGCTAAAGATGAAAAAAAATGGGTCACGAGGATTTTGGATAATAGGAAGGAACTGCGGCAAATGTTGGGGTTAGCACCCAAAGGGGAGAAAGATAAATCCGAGGAAGACCTGGAGGATGAGATACGAATTGAGAATGTAATGGAAATGTGGGAGAACATTGACTTTGGTCAAGCCATAAGAGCTTTAATATTATTAATGCATACTTTTCTTAGAAAAAGGATTGTATTCCCTTCATTGATAATAGTGAAAAATATAGTCCGTATATTATTATTTCAAGATCCTGAGTGGTCAATAGACTTTGCGCGTTTGAAAAAGGAGACGTATGCTATATGTACCTATAATGGTATGACCGTATCAGAAAAACTGGGATACCAACAATTGCCACAAAACTGGACGATAGAAGGTCTTCAGATACAGGTCAGCGACCCTTTTTCCCTTAAACCTTGGTACAGATTTGGGCCGCGATCCATTCAAAAAGATCCGAAGAAAGAAAAGGAGCCCAAGAAACTGGAAAGGGACCGGGAAGTTCGTTTTTTAACAAGTTTTGGAATCTTAACCGACCGTCCTTTCGGTGATCTAATAAGCCCGGATTGGGCAGCATTTTTTAAACCCATTGCAAAAGAACTAAAAAAAAAAATTATCAAATTCCAAAAGAAACATTCTCTAATTCTAAGCAAACGTTTTCTAACCGTCTTAAAAAAAACAAAAAAATGGTTGATGAAAAGCATTTTTTTTCTAAAAAGAGAGCTTTCAAAAAGAAACCCAATTGCATTATCTGTAGTAAGAGAAAACTCTGAGTTGACTCTTTCTCACAAAGACATAGAGAGTCTTAAAAAAGAACAAGATTTGAGAATGAGTAATCAGAGGATTCGCGAATCCTTGTTGCAAGGTCCAGTTAGAGCTTTGAAAGATGATTCATTGCCAGAAGAAAATGTGGCGGATCAAGAAAACGAACTGAAGGATCTGGATAATCAACTAAGAGAAATCCAAGATCACATAGATAAAGTTATAAAAGAAAGAAAGAAAATCGTTTTCACTCCTGAACCCGATTCTCTTGATAAACTAGGACAAGCAAAAAAAAATATTTTAAAGAAATTAAAAAGAATAAAAGCTCGATTAATCCGACAAAAATATTTTTTTCTAAGAATCCGAAAATCTTATTATTTTCTAATATTTTTCATTAAAAGGATATCCCGCAATATTAAAAGGATACACCTCAATTTCGTTCGATGTGCCATTTCTATTCGCAAGATCCATCCAAAACATTTTTTTGAATTTTCACAAAAAATGAGTGTAAAATCCATTTACAAGATTGAAACAAATAAAGAAAAAGTGTATAAAACAAATATTTATAAATCTAAAACAAAGAAAAAAAAAAATCCCTTTATTTCGATTTTTAAAGAGTCGCTTTATGATACTGATATTCGGATTTCAGAGAATGATATTAAGCTTACGAATATTTTGGCTAGCAATAAGATTAAGAAGTCAAAAGGTCATTCGCACTTATCCTCTGTGTCCCAAGCCTATGTATTTTACAAATTATACCAAACCCAACTTATTAACTTAGAGAAGTTAAGATATGTTCTTCAATATGACGGAGCATCCCTTTTTCTTAAGAAAGAAATAAAGGATTATTTTGACGCACAACACATTTTTGATTCTAAATTAAAACATAAAAATTGTTTTAATTCTTCAAAAACTAAATGGAAAAACTGGTTAAAGGCTCATTATCAATATAATGTATCTGCAATTATATGGAATAGCTTAAGCCAAGAAAAATGGCGAACTAAAGTGAATCAACAACGTATGGACGAAAATACAGACTTAACTAAAAGTTATTCTAATGAAAAAAGAATAAATTTCTTTGAAGCAAATTCATTAGACGATGAAGGCCATTTTTTGAGATTGGGAACTTACAGAGGCCAAAAAGACGAGACTATTAAGAACTCTATAAAATCCTATAGGTATGACCTTTTTTCATATCAATCTATTAATTCCGAAGATAAGTATGTATCACCACTATGTATAAATAATAAACAAAGGATTTCTTACAATTACAATAGACGGCAAGGTAAATTATTTGATAATCCAGAAGGTATTGCTCTTAGCAAGAATTTTTTAGTACAAAACGATCTTCTGAATCTGTATACGTTTCCAGACCGCAAATATTTTCATTGGAGACTTCTCCCTGTTGGTTTAATTGGTTTAAAACAGAAAGCCGGGACTGCTAAGAACTGGACCTCGGCAAATAGTGGCGATACTGTAAAATACTGGACCACGTCAAATGGTAATACAAGTATTAAGCCTGGGGTTTTTTTGCATTGGCAAAATTATGAACGAACGAAAAACCAAAACCCACTTTTTGATTGGCTGGGAATGAATACAGAAATCCCAAATAATTGCATCTCGGATCTGAAAGGTTGGTTCTTCCCGGAATTGATCCCAATGGATCTTAGATATCAATTAAAACCGTGGATCATACCAATAAAATTACTTTTTGTAAATCAGCAAGGAAATGCAAATCTTATTCAAGATCTTATTGAAGATGGAACCGAAAAGGTTATTCAAAATGAAAATGAAAAGGCTATTCAAAATCTTATGGCAAATTTTCTTGAAAACAAAAACATCAAGAGAAATACAAAGCTAGAGAATCCCTACAAGAAAATAAAAGTGATCGATTTAGCATTAGAGAATAAAAATAAAAAAGAAAACAAAAGCCCAGGGGATCTTAAAGCCTATACAGCATACAAACTTAAACGGCCCTTCGTGGAATACCTAAAAAACGGGGATATCCGTAATATTCAAGTGAGATCGCCGCAGGATGCTGATGAGGATGACTATGATCGAGTGGACAGACTAAAAGTGAATGGATACGAATTGAATAAACTGAAGAAACTCAAAGACGCGAAAGAGATAAAAAAAACTTGGCTAACCTCTATCAAAAGGGGAAGACTGAAAATGGAATTTTCGAAAACCAAAAAAAGTCTTAAGAACATTGTGTTTACCGCAGGACTATTCGGTATCGAACCACTTCGTATATCTAGACAAAATAAGGATGCACAATTTTTGATCTATCAAATGATAAAGATTCCTTTGATTGAGCAGATTGATCCCTACGATGATGATGAGAGTTTCGAAATTACTGAAAGATTCAGATACCGAAGAACCCTTTTTATGGCTAACACCAATACTGACGTTAGACACAAAAGTAATTATGATTTGGTTGTTCCTGAAACAGTTTTATCAACCCAACGCCGTAGAGAATTACGAATTCTAATTTCTTTCTATTCGAGAAATGGAAATCTTATCCAAAAAAATCCAGTATTTTGCAAATACGTAAAAAACTGGGGTGAAGTTGTGGATAACAATGAAAAAAAGAAAAATAAAATGATAAAATCATTTCTTTGGCCTAATTATCGATTAGAAGATTTAGCTTGTATGAATCGATATTGGTTTCATACCAATAATGGCAGCCGTTTCAGTATGCTAAGGATACATATGTATCCGCGAGTGGAAATTCGTTAATGATACCTTTTTTATATCCATTCTATACCCTATTTGATATCTGAAACAAAGAGATGCATTAGATTTGCATTCTGGTATCGGAATGGAAATCCAATGCACATATCAATATCAATTAGATCTATAAATGAATCAACAGAATCCTCTTTTTTTTTTTTAGTGGAAAAATCTAGATACCATGCTTTCATAATCCTATTTTAATCAACTCGGAAATTGGATTGAGAAACTTTATTTGATAAAATCATTTCATAAAATGAGTTGAGAAAATTCGGAGTTCGTAAAGAAATTATATTTTATATATATATATAAATGACTAGCATTATTCTTACTGATTGGTAAAATTCATTTAGTTCAAAAAGAAAAAAGGACGATAGAATATTTTTTTATGGTAAAAAATGCATTCATTTCCGTTATTTCACAAGAAGAAAACAGGGGGTCTGTTGAATTTCAAGTAGTTAGCTTCACCAATAAGATACGAAGACTTACTTCCCATTTGGAATTCCACAGAAAAGACTTTTTATCCCAGAGAGGTTTACGTAAAATCCTGGGAAAACGACAACGCCTGCTATCTTATTTGTCAAAGAAAAGCAAAGTCCGTTATAAAGAATTAATTAGTCAACTAGATATCCGAGAATCAAAACCTCGTTAATTTGAAAAAGAACTAGAATTATTTAATTTCTTAGATCTTGAATTTTTATGAACTTTTTGTTTCGTTTTGAGCAATTCATGAAAGAAAGAATCGAGGAATAACCTTATGAATGTAACAACGACAAGAAAAGACCTCATGATAGTCAATATGGGACCTCACCACCCATCAATGCATGGTGTTCTTCGGCTCATCCTTACTCTAGACGGTGAAGATGTTATTGATTGTGAACCAATATTGGGTTATTTACACCGAGGGATGGAAAAAATTGCGGAAAACCGAACTGTTATACAATATCTGCCTTATGTAACACGGTGGGATTATTTAGCGACTATGTTCACAGAAGCAATAACCATAAATGGACCAGAACAGTTGGGGAATATTCAAGTACCTAAAAGAGCAAGTTATATCAGAATAATTATGTTAGAGTTAAGTCGGATAGCTTCTCATCTCTTATGGCTTGGCCCTTTTATGGCGGATATTGGTGCACAGACTCCCTTTTTCTACATTTTCAGAGAAAGAGAATTAGTATATGATCTATTTGAAGCTGCCACCGGTATGAGAATGATGCATAATTATTTTCGTATCGGAGGAGTAGCGGCCGATCTACCGCATGGATGGATAGATAAATGCTTGGATTTCTGTGATTATTTTTTAACGGCAGTTTCGGAATATCAAAAACTTATTACGCGGAATCCCATTTTTTTAGAACGAGTTGAGGGGGTGGGCATTATTGGCGGGGAAGAAGCAATAAATTGGGGTTTATCAGGACCAATGCTACGAGCTTCCGGAATAGAATGGGATCTTCGTAAAGTTGATCGTTATGAATGTTACGGCGAATTGGATTGGGAAATCCAGTGGCAAAAAGAAGGGGATTCATTAGCTCGTTATTTAGTCCGAATCAGTGAAATGACGGAATCTATTAAAATTATTCAGCAGGCTCTGGAAGGAATTCCGGGGGGGCCTTATGAAAATTTGGAAATACGATGTTTTGATAGAGAAAAGGATCCAGAATGGAACGGTTTTGAATATAGATTCATTAGTAAAAAACCTTCTCCCACTTTTGAATTGCCGAAGCAAGAACTTTATGTACGCGTTGAAGCTCCAAAAGGGGAATTGGGAATTTTTTTAATAGGAGATCAAAGTGGGTTTCCTTGGAGATGGAAAATCCGTCCGCCTGGTTTTATCAATTTGCAAATTCTTCCTCAGTTAGTTAAAAGAATGAAATTGGCTGATATTATGACGATACTAGGTAGCATAGATATCATTATGGGAGAAGTAGATCGTTGAAATGATAATTGATACAACCCAAGTACAAGATATTAATTCTTTTTCCAGATTGCAATCTTTGAAAGAGGTCTATGGAATCATATGGATGCTTATACCTATTTTGAGTCTTGTATTGGGAATTACTCTAGGTGTACTCGTAATAGTGTGGTTAGAAAGGGAAATATCTGCAGGAATACAACAACGTATTGGGCCTGAATACGCGGGGCCTATGGGAATTCTTCAAGCTTTAGCTGATGGAACAAAACTCATTTTCAAAGAGAATCTTCTACCGTCTCGAGGAGATACTCGTTTATTTAGCATAGGACCATCCATAGCAGTTATATCCATTTTACTAAGTTATTCAGTAATTCCTTTTAGCTATCACCTTGTATTATCTGATCTCAATATTGGTGTTTTTTTATGGATTGCCGTTTCCAGTATTGCTCCCATCGGACTTCTTATGTCAGGATATGGATCAAATAATAAATATTCTTTTTTAGGTGGTCTACGAGCCGCTGCTCAATCAATTAGTTATGAAATACCATTAACTCTTTGTGTGTTATCAATATCTCTACGTGCGATTCGTTTAACCTTTTCTTAATTAATTTCTTGTTTTGTTAGTAAAGAAATTAAATAGATATCCTCATTGTTTTATTCATTATTGATGGTGATGGACTAAATCAGATAGTTATATGAGTGAAAGAAAACTGCTTACAAATTTGCAGTAAAAAAATGGAGTCTCATTTCGTACGTACAAGAAAATAAAATAAATATTAGCAAAACTTTTACCCCAAGATTGGTTGATTAGTCATCCTAGCTTGAAGCGGGTTCAAAACATCAACCGTATAGAGTTTCGATTCTCCTTTGTTTCTATGTAGTACCAGAACGGATGATTGATAAAAAATAAGTGGATGGTTAGGAACACAAAACTACATAAAGGATTAGTAATGGAGATATATTATGTAAATTATCCAACAGGATTCTTTTTCATAACATAAAAAGAATCCTAATTGGGGCTTGAAGTTTGGTAGAAATGATCAAGCAGTACTCCTCGCGATTCCGATCCAGAGTAGGCTCCTATCCACAGATTACAAAATGACTATCAGGAACGAAATAATCCTTTTTTGAAACCCCCATTTTCAGAAAGAAGAATAGGAAGAAAAACAAAAGGATCCTTTTATTCTTTTCTATACTCATATTCATAGCGATACTCTGTCATGATTAATGAGCTATATGGAATGTTTCATTTTGTTCGTAATGAAAAGGCTGGGTTGAAGTATCTATTGATATTGCTACAAGGAGTATTTTATTGAAGGATTAGGTTATTACTCAGCAAAGATAAATTTAAATTATTAAAGGACAAGATCAATTCAGAAGTGCTTTTTGAATGATTTAATCATTATTATAGCCTAGCAGACAGAATTCCATTGGTTTAATTCGGGACCTTACCACACCACAGTTTTTGACTCTATCTATATATATTTATACTCCAACCGTATCAAGATAAAGAATCTCAATGAGGTCCTTAGATTTATTGGAGGCCCCCGAGGAGCCGTATGAGGTGAAAATCTCACGTACGGTTCTGGAATAGCGGTGGGAACAGTGATGTTATCACCGACTATGATTATCTAACAGTTCAAGTACAGTTGATATAGTTGAAGCCCAATCAAAATATGGTTTGTGGGGTTGGAATTTGTGGCGGCAACCTATTGGGTTTCTTGTTTTTCTAATTTCTTCCCTAGCAGAATGTGAAAGATTACCCTTTGATTTACCAGAAGCAGAAGAAGAATTAGTAGCAGGTTATCAAACCGAATATTCAGGTATAAAATTTGGTTTATTTTACGTTGCTTCCTATCTAAATCTATTAGTTTCTTCGTTATTTGTAACAGTTCTTTACTTGGGCGGTTGGAATATCTCTATTCCGTACATATCTGTTCCTGGGCTCTTTGAAATAACTAAAGTAGGTAGAGTTTTTGGAACGACAATCGGTATTTTTATTACATTAGCGAAAACTTATTTGTTTTTGTTCATTTCTATCACAACAAGATGGACTTTACCTAGGCTAAGAATGGACCAATTATTAAATCTTGGATGGAAATTTCTTTTACCGATTTCTCTCGGTAATCTATTATTAACAACTTCCTCCCAACTTCTTTCACTGTAAAGGAAAAAGGAAGGGGCTATTCTATATTTATGGCGTCTTTCAAACAAGAGAAAGAAACAAAGATAAAATTATTCATAGATCTTTACGATATGTTCCCTATGGTAACTGGGGTCATGAATTATGGTCAACAAACAGTACGAGCTGCAAGGTACATTGGTCAGGGGTTCATGATTACCTTATCTCACGCAAATCGTTTACCCGTAACTATTCAATATCCTTATGAAAAATTAATTACATCGGAGCGTTTTCGCGGTCGAATCCATTTTGAATTTGATAAATGCATTGCTTGTGAAGTATGTGTTCGTGTATGTCCTATAGACCTCCCCGTTGTTGATTGGAAATTGGAAACCGGTATTCGAAAGAAACGATTGCTTAATTACAGTATTGATTTCGGAATTTGTATATTTTGTGGTAACTGCGTTGAGTATTGTCCAACAAACTGTTTATCAATGACGGAAGAATATGAACTTTCTACTTATGATCGTCACGAATTGAATTATAATCAAATCGCTTTGGGTCGTTTACCAATGTCAGTAATCGACGATTATACAATTAGAACAATTTTGAATTCACCGCAAATAAAATAAAAACCGCAAAAACTTTGTGATTAAAGAAGAATTGCTAATTATCAAGATTCAATTTGATCGAATTTAAATTCAAAGGAATGAGTTCTTTATTTTCTTTTTTTTTTTTTGTCATTAACTAAAAATTAGGACCAACTATGGATTGGTTAGTGCTAAGCGCCACTCCATTTTGCTTTTGGAGTGAAAATCATATATACATAATTATTTCGAAATTTTCTATTTCGAATTAAACTTAAACTAACTAAGCTTTCTTTTCTTTCGAGTCAAAGGGGGTTCACTAATTGTGTACCTACACCAATTAAAACGGATTCGATTCGAATTCAATTAGGAGCATATCATAAAAAATTGCCTGGTCGGGTCAATAAAATCATGAAACACATTTCAATTTATTTATCTTTTAAATAGAATGGATTTGCCTGGACCAATACATGATTTTCTTTTAGTTTTTCTAGGATCGGTTCTTATAGTAGGAGGTCTGGGAGTGGTATTACTTAACAATCCCATATTTTCGGCCTTTTCCTTGGGATTGGTTCTTGTTTGCATATCCTTATTTTTTAGTTTATCAAACTCCTATTTTGTAGCGGCTGCGCAGCTACTTATTTACGTGGGAGCTATAAATGTTTTAATCCTATTTGCTGTGATGTTCATGAATGGTTCAGAATATTCCAAAGATTTGAATCTTTGGACTGTTGGTGATGGGATTACGTCGTTGGTTTGTACAAGTATTTTTATTTCACTAATTACTACTATTCTAGATACGTCTTGGTACGGGATTATTTGGACGACAAAATCAAATCAGATTATAGAGCAAGATTTTATAGGTAATAGTCAACAAATTGGAATTCATTTATCAACTGATTTTTTTCTTCCATTTGAGCTCATTTCAATAATACTTTTAGTTTCTTTGATAGGTGCAATTGCTGTTGCTCGTCAATGATCAATCCAATCTTTATAACTGTTAACAGCAATAAAAATGGAACTTTGCTTTGGGTTATTAAATCCATTTATTTTCAATTCTATTTGAATTGCAGAAGAAAAAACTATTCCTTTCTTTTGTACTTATTAGTACTTATTCTAGTAAACCTAATTTGTCGAATTGTTGTTCATATTGAAATGAATTCAAATTAATAAGGAGCTGGTCAATGATACTCGAACATGTACTTGTTTTGAGTGCCTATTTATTTTCTCTCGGTATTTATGGATTGATAACGAGTCGAAATATGGTTAGGGCTCTTATGTGCCTTGAACTTATACTGAATTCAGTTAATCTGAATTTCGTAACATTTTCTGATTTTTTTGATAGTCGGCAATTAAAAGGGGATATTTTCTCAATTTTTATTATAGCTATTGCAGCCGCCGAAGCAGCTATTGGGTTGGCTATTGTTTCCTCAATTTATCGTAACAGAAAATCAATTCGTATCAATCAATCCAATTTATTGAATAAATAAGTAGTATCCATTATCAAAATTGAAATAAGACTCCTCAGGAATTGAAATTCAACTAGCATAAATATAAATTTGCGTATATGATACGTAGATATGACAAAGGGCAAGAAATTAAAGTATCTTGGCTCAATCTCTTGAGTCGATCCAGAATTTGATTGATGTAAAAAATTCTGATAAAATCATTGATTCATCTGGTGTTTAAATATATGATTCATTTATAAGTTTACTAGATCGAAAGTTTATGACATTCAAAAATTGATAGATATCCAATGTCGCATTCAGTAAAGATTTATGATACCTGTATAGGATGTACTCAATGTGTACGGGCCTGCCCGACGGATGTCTTAGAAATGATCCCTTGGGATGGGTGTAAAGCTAAGCAAATTGCTTCCGCTCCAAGAACCGAGGACTGTGTTGGTTGTAAGAGATGTGAATCCGCTTGTCCAACGGATTTTTTGAGCGTTCGAGTTTATTTATGGCATGAAACAACTCGAAGTATGGGTCTAGCTTATTAATACGTTTCAGAAAAAAGCATTTCAATACATTTTGAATACAGTTTCTTTTTTTACCGACAAAACCCCGTACTCAAAAAGAAAAAAATAAAAAATATTTATTTGTATTTTTGAGCGCGGGGTTTTTTGGTCCAAGTGTATCTTGTCTTTACCACGAATTATTTTCCTTGGTTAACTATAATTGTAGTTTTTCCCATATTGACGGGTTCTTTAATTTTCTTCCTACCTCATAGAGGTAATAAGGTCATGAAATGGTATACACTATGTATATGCATTTTAGAACTTCTTTTAATAACCTATACATTCTCTTATCATTTTCAACTGGATGATCCACTAACCCAACTAACAGAGAATTATAAATGGATCCCTTTTATTGATTTTTATTGGAGATTAGGAATAGATGGACTTTCTATAGGACCTATTTTATTGACGGGATTTATTACAACTTTAGCTACTTTAGCGGCCTGGCCAGTTACTCGAGATGCACGATTGTTCCATTTTTTAATGTTAGCAATGTACAGCGGTCAAATAGGATCATTTTGCTCTAGAGACCTTTTACTTTTTTTCCTAATGTGGGAGTTCGAATTAATTCCCGTTTATCTACTTCTATCCATGTGGGGGGGAAAGAAACGTCTCTATTCAGCTACAAAGTTTATTTTGTACACTGCGGGGGGTTCCATTTTTCTATTAATAGGAGTTCTGGGTATTGGTTTATATGGTTCCAATGAGCCAACACTTAATTTTGAAACATTAGCTAATCAATCGTATCCTGTGGCACTCGAAGTAATATTCTATATGGGATTTCTTATTGGTTTTGCGGTCAAATTGCCGATTATACCCTTACATACATGGTTACCAGATACACATGGGGAAGCACATTATAGTACGTGCATGCTTCTAGCTGGAATCTTATTAAAAATGGGAGCTTATGGGTTAGTTCGAATCAATATGGAATTATTACCGCATGCTCATTGCCTATTTTCTCCTGGGTTGATTCTAGTGGGTGCAATACAAATAATCTATGCAGCTTCAGCATCTCCTGGTCAACGTAATTTAAAAAAAAGAATAGCCTATTCCTCTATATCGCATATGGGTTTCATAATTATTGGAATTGCATCTATAAGCGATACGGGACTTAATGGAGCCATATTACAAATAATCTCTCATGGATTTATTGGTGCGGCTCTTTTTTTCTTGGCCGGAACGGGTTATGATAGAATACGCCTTCTTTATCTCGATGAAATGGGTGGAATGGCTATCCCCCTTCCAAAACTATTTACGATGTTCAGTCTCTTATCGATGGCTTCCCTTGCATTACCGGGCCTGAGCGGTTTTGTTGCCGAATTTTTAGTATTCTTTGGAATAATTACCAGTCAAAAGTATCTTTTAATGCCAAAAATACTAATTACTTTTTTAATGGCAATTGGAATGATATTAACGCCTATTTATTCATTATCTATGTTACGCCAAATGTTCTACGGATACAAGCTATTTAATGTTCCAAATTCTTATTTCTTTGATTCTGGTCCGCGAGAGTTATTTGTTTCGATCTCTCTCTTTCTACCAATAATTGGTATTGGTATTTATCCGGATTTCGTTCTTTCATTATCAGTTGACAAAGTGGAAGCTATTATATCTCATTTTTTTTATCGATAGTTTTCAAGAAAAAATTCAAATAGAATTCTATTAGTTTGAATATTGTGCGTTGTACAATGAGAAAGAAGTCCTTTTTCTCTTAAATTCAATTTTCTCTAAAGTTTTAACTTAAGTAAAAAAAACAATAATAATAAGGAAAAATGAATTGGAACGAAATCCATTTCGTCTTTGTGAGAACCATTTGAATCACTACACTACTTGATTCAAATGGTTCGTGCACCTTATACAAAGTTTTCTTATCTTATTCTTACTTATATATTCTTATATATTTATTATATTTAGACTCTCTATATTAAGATTCTATCTATTATATATAATAGATATTTTGATTTCTTATTTGATTTAATAATTTTTAATTTAAAATTAGATTTCTTTTTTGTATTTATAGGCTTACATAGTTATATTTCATTAAATTAGATTTTAATGTGTTAATGTAAATTAAATGAACCATAACTATGTAAGCCTATTCCTAATAAATTGACCCCAAAATAGCATATCCAAATTATAATAAAGCCCAGAAAAGCCACAATTGCGGAATTTCTACTTTCAAAATTTGGATTTGTTCGAGTATGTAAATAAATAGCAAACATGGTCCAAGTAATAAATGCCCAAGTTTCTTTTGGATCCCAATTCCAATAGGACCCCCATGCTTCATTAGCCCATACTGCTCCGGAAAGAATACCTATGGTTAAAAAGATAAATCCTAAACTAATAATACGAGAACTCCAATGATCTAATTGTTGAATCAGTTGAGCCTTGTAATAGTTTTTAGACGAAAAAAAAGAGGTGCTTAGTAAAACATTGTTTCCTTCATTCATATATTGGATCTCTACAAAGGAAAATGAATCATTTACAATTTTTTTGTTTTTACTAAAAATTCTGAAAGCTTTTCGAAATGTAATGACTAAAAGAGCTACTGATAATAATGATCCACACAAAAGAGCTGCATAGCCCAAAACCATCATACTTACGTGCATCATTAACCATTGGGATTGGAGAGCAGGTACTAATATTTCTGATTGCTGCATTTCACTTAAAAGACCTGAAGTAACAAGGCCCTGGGTAAAAATAGTGGTTGACGAGGTTATTGTCCTTAAATCAGTTTTCTGTTTTTTAAAATAGGGAACCATATGAATAATGGCGAAACTCCATGCCAGAAAAAGTAATGATTCATATAAATTACTTAATGGAAAATGACCCGAATAAGCCCAACGAGTGACTAATAATCCTGTTATACATAAAAAAGTTGCTATCATGCTTTTTTCTGACGAATCATGTAGTCCTATGATTTCATCGACACATAAGGTTATAAAAAAAATTGTAATTCCAATTGAAACGAGCGAAAAGGATATATGAGTTAATATATGTTCTAGAGTAGAAAATATCATAATAAAAAAGGGGGGTACTCAATTATATATACTGAATTCAAATTCAGAATTGAATTCATTATAGTTCTTATTGTATCTCTTTTAGAAGATGACATGCCGCTACTCGGACTCGAACCGAGATGCTCTAGCACTGCTTCCTAAGAGCAGCGTGTCTACCGATTTCACCATAGCGGCCAGCGTATTTGAAATAATACTAATCCATTTTTAGATTAATCGTCGAGATTCAAGGATTCATTTTGATATTTTTTTTATTGCATATTATATAGTATAGCTTTATAAATATAAATTTATTTAGTAGTCTAGAATTTTTTAAAATTGTTTATTTTATTATAGTCCATGAGTGTTAAAAGGAAATGTATGGGGAAAATAAGACTCCCCATTCGGAAATAATAACCTAGATTCGATTAATAAGGAGTGATACTTTCTAGCTTTTATTTTTTCAATTGCAAACAAAAAAGTCTCATTTTAGCATTCATATTAGTAAATCACGGTTTTTATTATTATTCTTTTTTGTACAAAAAAACTGTTAGAATTTCAAGTAGAAAAAACTTTTAGAATTTCCAGTCGAAAGAGACTTAGCTAACGAAAAAGCTTTCAATGCTGCCCAATATGCCTTTTTTTTCCAAATATTTTTACGAATACGTTTTTTTGATATAGAAGTGCGCTTTTTTGGAACTGCCATGCAAATTTAAAAAACAAGTTATTCATTTCTATAGTTGGATGTGAAAGACATCTATTCTGCAAATAATTTGCATTTTTCTTTTGCTTTGCGGGGGATAAAAATGGAACACAAAATTCGAAAGTATTTTTTTTTTTTTAATATCCCTATCTATTCTTGTAGTCCTCTAGTTAAACAGATACAGAAAAAAAAAAAAAAATAGATCGAAAGGTTTCAAAAAAACCCATCCCAGTCCTTATTATTTCCATCTTTTTTATATTACATCGATCAAGTTGAAAAAGCGAGTCCGCCGAATTTTCATTTTGAAATTACAACGAAAAAGAAAACGAGTAGTTAATCATTAGTAATTGAACCTTTTTAGTTGAAGTATTCTTTTATATGTTTTTGAAAGAGAAGTCTAAAATAGTTGATTCTTTCTTCTTTTTGGGGAGGGCGGGGTCAAGTTATGGGATCCTGAGAAAGATCTTCCTTTCTATTTCAATATAATCAATATAAAATAGAATATAAATATTAAACATCTATTAATATGAATTAAAATTAATAATATATCAAATTGTATTAAATTTTATATATAAAAAAAAAAATAGATAATTTTTATTATATAGAATTCATTTAAGACTTCGTGAATCTAAAAAAAAATAGATAAGAGCCGGTGAATCAGAAACAATTAATTAACAATAAAACAAGGTTGTTTTATGGAATATACATATCAATATTCATGGATTATACCTTTCATTCCACTACCAGTTCCTATATTAATAGGAATGGGACTTCTCCTTTTTCCGACAGCAACAAATAATCTTCGTCGTGTGTGGGCTTTTCCTAGCATTTTACTGTTAAGCATGGTTATGCTTCTTTCCGTCTATCTCTCTATTCAACAAATAAATAGAAGTTTTATCTATCAATATGTATGGTCTTGGACCATTAATAATGATTTTTCTTTAGAGTTCGGTCACTTAATCGATCCACTTGCTTCTATTATGTTAATATTAATTACTACTGTTGGAATTTTGGTTCTTTTTTATAGTGATAATTATATGTCTCATGATCAAGGATATTTAAGATTTTTTGCTTATCTGAGTTTTTTCAATACCTCAATGTTAGGATTAGTTACTAGTTCTAATTTGATACAAATTTATATTTTTTGGGAATTAGTTGGAATGTGTTCTTACCTATTAATAGGTTTTTGGTTCACGCGACCTATTGCAGCAACTGCTTGTCAAAAAGCTTTTGTAACTAATCGTGTAGGGGATTTTGGTTTATTATTAGGAATTTTAGGTCTTTATTGGATAACGGGTAGTTTTGAATTTAGGGATTTGTTCGAAATAGTGAATAACTTAATTGATAATAATAATCACGTTCATTTATTATTTGTTACTTTGTGTTCCTTTCTCTTATTTGCTGGTGCAGTTGCTAAATCCGCGCAATTCCCCCTTCATGTATGGTTACCTGATGCCATGGAAGGGCCCACTCCTATTTCCGCTCTTATCCATGCCGCTACTATGGTAGCAGCGGGCATTTTTCTTGTAGCTCGGCTTCTTCCTCTTTTTGTAATCACACCTTACATAATGAATTTTATATCTTTGATAGGTATAATAACAGTACTATTAGGAGCTACTTTAGCCCTTGCTCAAAAAGATATTAAAAGAAGTTTAGCTTATTCTACAATGTCTCAACTGGGTTATATGATGCTAGCTCTAGGTATGGGTTCTTATCGAGCTGCTTTATTTCATTTGATTACTCATGCTTATTCAAAAGCATTGTTGTTTTTAGGATCCGGATCCATTATTCATTCAATGGAATCCATTGTTGGCTATTCTCCAGATAAAAGCCAGAATATGGTTCTTATGGGCGGTTTAAAAAAGCATGTACCAATCACAA